TATTCGAGTAATTCTATATTAATTCCATTATTATTTATATCTATAAATAATAAGATAAGCGGGTAGCGGGAATCGAACCCGCATCGTTAGCTTGGAAGGCTAGGGGTTATAGTAGACCTTGATTCATCACTTTTAACGTCTCTAATTCAAAACCGAACGTGAAACTTTGGTTTCATTCGGCTCCTTTATGGAAGATGTAAACAAAAAAAATGCGACCCATAACATCTATGTCAGCCTTTCCGTCTGAATGCATTCAAAAGGACCCGCTTTATAGATGATCCCTATAGAAGAGGAGATTATAACAATCTTTCCAGTTATTTATTTCGTTCCCTATTTCTATTTGAAAAAATCCTTAGGAAAGGTATTTTGTTTCCCCCGAGCTAAAAAAGATGTCGACGTCTCTAGTAAACTAAAGACATTGTTTAATAGCTATTTTGTTTTGCTTCAATCTCCCTTATACAAATAAAAAATTGAAGATTTAGTTACGATTAGAAAAAATTCTACCTTTATCCATGGATCCCTTATTCCTTCAATTGGAAGTATTGATCCAATTCAATAAAAATTCTGTTTCGTAATTTCATTTTCAATTTCTAACTGATTTTTGGATACAAATCACGAGAATTTTTATTTTTTCTCGAATCTTTCATCGAGAGGTAAAGGATTAAATCCTTTTAAGAAATAAAGTTTTTTATCGGAATATTAATAAAACCGAAGGATCCCTTAACTATTCAGGGGTTAATCGAACGAATCGCACTTTTACCACTAAACTATACCCGCTACAATGCAATTATTGTATGTAAATGGACCTTTTGTCGAACACGAAAATTGGTCGTAGTAATAAGTAATAAAAAGAAAGAATCATGAAAATTCGAGCGTTGACATATTATTTTCGTCAGGGGGACTAATGAGATTAGGAAAACGGGACTCATTTTGTGTTTTCAAATCAAATAAAAAATTTGATCTACGATTCATTGGAAAAAAAAAGCCCGGCTAGGTACTGACCAGGCCGGGCCGTGGAAATAAAAAGAAAAGGACTTTTCGGACGAAAGAAATAAAATAAAAAAAGAGGTACTTTATTTTTTTTTTATTTATAAATATATATTTTTAGTAATCTTTAATATATTGGTATTATTTATATATTGGGATTGTAGATATCTCTTCTTTTGAGCCCTTACTTTTTTATCTAAATGGAACAGGAATTGCTCATAAAAGTTTTTATCGATTCTATAGATATTCATCTATATATCTCTCTTTATTATCTTTATCTATCTATATAATAAAGGTAGATAAAGATAATAAAGAGAGATAAAGAAGGAAGGGCTTTTTTCAAGCCTTCATTTTCTATTTTTATACAATGTATCATAGTAATTATCCCTTTTTTCAATTTGGGGGAGAGATGGCTGAGTGGACTAAAGCGCCGGATTGCTAATCCGTTGTACGAGTTTTTTGTACCGAGGGTTCGAATCCCTCTCTTTCCGTTTCTGTCGATTACTTGGTATTTTTTTATAGTTAAGGAAAGATGTGGAATAGATAAAATTTTAAGAACATTTTAAACTCAAGCAAGGAAAGAATCTTATTTTTTTATTCTTCACGTCTAGGATTACGTCCTGGGTCATTAGATAGGAATCCGAAAATGAAGAGAGAAACAAAGAATATTACTACTGTATAAACAAATAGTTTGAGAGTAAGCATTACACAATCTCCAAGATCCTTTTTTTTTGAAAAAAAGAGAATAGATTCTCTATTTTACCCTATTTTGACACCAAGAAATGCAGTGAAGTTATTTCTAGAAATAGGAAAAACTTTTCAGAAATTAAGAATTGAGTCGTTCATTACTAAAAATTGGAGATATTATATATTGGGGGGACTCTAACAGGATCGTTCAATGGAAAAAAGTAAGCATAAGAAAATGAGAGTGATCCAGATTTATCACAGCTATAGAAGAATTTCAATATTGGACTCAAAGGTTCAGACTGTATGTACGACTTAGCTGATCTTCTAAATAGTTATAATTTTTTTTTTCGAGTAAATCATGAATTTGTCTCGGATAGTATTAAAAATCTCATCGAAAGCTTACGGCAGCTTGCCAAACAAAAGCTAATAGAAAAAATAATAAAGGTATTACTGGCATAACATCTACTATTGGATTCAAAAAAGCGTAGGCCTCGGGCAATTTGGCGAAGAAAAAACTACTTGAATATAGGAAAGAATTAAGACAGATACAGATGAAACTTAAGATATTAAGCATAACAAAAATTTTTTCTTTGTTCTTGAAGATAATTGTATTTATTTTGATTTGATTGAGTTATTAATCCCTTATTATTGATATAAGGGAAAATTTAATAACATAATAACATAAAGTAGGGCAAAAAACCTTTCTTTGATTTGAACTCATCTAATCAAAAATCCTTCAATTCTCAAATAAAAAGAGAATAAAAGAAATCCTACTTTCATACAATATCTTAATGGAATTCTATGTAATGATCAATAAATTCATTTTACTTTGATCTATAAACGTATCAAAATCCTAGCAACAATCTAATTTATTCTATGAATATTTGTATTCGAATTGACGAACAACCACTACCAATATTAGTGTTTATTAGTGTTGAATAAAAATGGGGCGTGGCCAAGTGGTAAGGCGACGGGTTTTGGTCCTGCTATTCGGAGGTTCGAATCCTTCCGTCCCAGAGTATGCGTATTGTATATATCATGGTATATTATAGGATATATATAATAATATTCTATATCATATTAGACTAAAGATTGCCTTTTAAACCAACCTTATGTTTAATGTTTAAGAGTCTGGTATTAGATATAGATAGAATGTGATTGTTCTTTCTTATTTTCTTATAATGATAATGATGATTTTTCTTTTTTTTTTGATCGATCTATTTGTTTAAAATGATTGATGGGTTAATCCGAATATGCATTTATTTATATTTATTTATGATAATAAATCCCTTTTTTATTACAAAACTTTATTGAAATAATAATATTGAGGTAGGAAATTTTCAATCAAAATTAAATCTTTTTAATGATTTTTTCTGAGTCCTTAGTACTCGACGAAGGGTGAAACTCGTGAATCCATCCTATGAAGAAATTGAAAAAGAGAGATTCTTTTTTTATTCGTAATTATTTTTAAATTTATAGAAATTTAAAAATATCTATATATAGGGAAATCCATATTGAACTCATACAAAAAAATGTTATTGATCCAATATATACAATAAAATGTGGATTTAAATAAATTGAATTATTGCTGATATTTTTTCAAAAACTACCCATTCATAAGAGTATAGATTACTCTGGACCAACTAAACCAATGACTATACATGATTCCATAAACGAATCAATTACATACGAGTTCCAATAAATTAGAGGTTATGGTAAAACTTCGTTTAAAACGATGTGGTAGAAAGCAACGTGCGACTTGAAGGATACCATCAACTGTGGATTCTTACACCCACCATTTTATATTATATAGGAATGAAGATGCTCTTGACTCGACATCGGTTGTTCTGTTCCACTAGAGCTCTCATTTTTTGAGGGTTTTGATGTAAATAGTACACGATGGAGCTCGAGTAGAAAGTATTTATTCATTTATCCAGAGCAGAGATCTAGGGTTAGTGTCAATCACTAAGTTGAAACAACTTCGTAAGTATATTTTCGGTATAGAAATCGAAAGGATCTAATTCGAGCAAGTTTCAAATTCAAACGTAAAATTTGATAAAAAGTGTATCACGCGAGAATCGATTATTCATATGATTCTTTGATAAAAAGAAATCACAAAGAATGGTATGTTGCTGCCATTTTGAAACGATTAAAGATCACCGAAGTAATGTCTAAACCCAATGATTCAAGGCAAGGATAAAGGATCCCGGAACAAGGAAAAACCTTTTTCAATTGTCTCAATAACTAAACTAAACTAAATCAGAATGAAGAATATAAATAGATTCTAAAGGAGGCATACAAAAAAGGGGGTTAGAGACTGCTCAATAAATGAAATGCTTAAGCTTAAGGGTAGTTTTCCTTTGAGTGAGAGTTACCCAACTTGAGTTATGGGGGTAAAAATAAGAATGAGTTTTTTTTTTTTTCAAAAAAGAAACAAAAGAATAAGAAAAAGTAGTTTAATCATAGTCTAATTGATTTAATAATCTATGGATCCATTTTATATGAATTAGAATTCTATACATAACTTCTAAATTTCTCGAGCCGTACGAGGATAAAACTTCTTATACGGTTCTGGGGGGGGTATTTTTAATCTACATCTATCCCAATGAGCCATTTATCGAATCATTGCAATTGATGTTCGATCCCGAAGAGAAGGAAGAGATCTTCGTAAAGTGGGTTTTTATGATCCGATAAAGAATCAAACCCATTTAAATGTTCCCGCTATTCTATATTTCCTTGAAAAGGGCGCTCAACCTACAGGAACTGTTGATGATATTTTAAAGAAGGCAGGAGTTTTTACGGAACTTCACCTTAATCAATAACCGAAATTCAATTAATGAAATAAAAAAAAAAAGGGGGTTGGGTGACTTGTATATAGCTTTGGATAACCCTTTCTTTATTATTTCCCCCCCTCCCCTCTCCTCTTCTATTCATACTACATTTATTACCCTAAAATTCCGTCTTCTATAACGACAAAAATAGATTTTTATTGATATAAATTGATCTAAGCTACGATGAATAGAAAAAGGATCAATCGAGTGACTAAATTAAATTAAATAATTGGTTCTAATTTGTACATTACCCACCCCATGGATGAATGGGGTGGTTTTGTTGCAATTCTATGAACAAATAAAAAAAGGGGATTAAGTTTTTTTAGTTACTTATATTTAGTGATTGAATAAATCCGATATTTTTTTATACTTCTTCCTTAATTTCTTCTTTCGCCTACATCTTTTATTTCTATCTATGTTGATTATCTCTATAGTGCCGATCCAATACAAGTCCGTAGTTTTTTTAATTATTTTCTCTTATTTTATATATTTTATATATTTTATTATCTATTTATATATATATATAATAAATATATTAAATTCAAATTGTTATTTACGTTTGTTTTTTATTAATTTTTAATTCTTTTGTTTTCCCTACTTGTGGTCTTTTTTTCACTATTCACATTCATATTGACATTGACAACAGTGTATCAAACAAATATAATACGATCGTGCATAATATGGAGCTAGTTATCTCCCTTTCATGACCTTGGCTTTTTTTACTTCACTCACACGATGGTCTTATTGCATTTTCTGTGATACAAAAAGTTACTTTTGTTTGATATAATGTGTGATATAAGAAGTTTTAAAAATTTTTTAAATTCACTAAAATGGAATGGATAAGAGAATAAGTAATAACATAACAACCAAGAGGTGGTATAGCCTTTGTTGTTTTGATTTTATATAGATTCTTAGTTGAAAAATCATTGTATTTTCCTCTGATCTGTTCATTTTTATGTTCATAATCAATTCGAAATTTTTATCTTTTTTTTATTGGAATATTTTGATTACGTCGTGTAATTTAATTTCTTTTTTTATTTTGATTCCGATTGTATCTACACAAAAAAATTTTTAATATTTTGGGGGGTTGCTAACTCAATGGTAGAGTACTCGGCTTTTAAGTGCGGCTAGCATCTTTTACACATTTGTATGAAGTAACAGATTCGTCCATACTATCGGTAGAGTTTTTAAGACCGCGACTGATCCTGAAAGGAATGAATGGAAAAAGCAGCATGTCGTAGCAATGGAAAATTCTGGTAATCTTTTTACCTTACCAGATTGGTCCAAACCTTGTTTGAATTCTTGATGCGGAAAAAAAGTAAAGTCGGGTCGAATGCATAAATGGATAGAGCCTTATGCTCCAATTATAGAGAAATAAAAAGTAACGGGCTTATGTTCTTAATTCGAATGATTACCCGATCTAATTAGACGTTAAAACTATATTAGTGCTTAATGCGGGAAGTACTTTTCTCATGAGTGGATTATCCATTTTATTATAAGTCCTAACTATTAGTTATTCTACATTAGGGGGTAGAGGGGTATGTGTAGAAGAAGCAGTATATTGATAAAGAGCTTTTTTTTTCCAAAATCAAAAGAGCGATTGGGTTGAAAAAATAAAGGATTTCTAACCATTTTTTTTACCCTAAAATAGAAATCCATTATTAGATGGAAAAAGAAAAGAGAGGATAGAGAGTCCGTTGATGAGTTTTACCTGTTTACGAGGTATCTATTTTTATTATTTTTTTACTGTAATACCTTGTTTTGACTATATCGCACTATGTATCATTTGATAACCCCGAAAATCCATTATAGTATCCTCGGTTCAAATCTAATTTTAAATGGAGGGATTTCAAGGATATTTAGAACTTGAGAAATCTAGTCAACGAGACTTCCTATACCCACTTATCTTTCGGGAGTATATTTATGCATTTTCTCATGATCATTTTTTAAACGGATCCACTTTGTTGGAAAATTTTGGTTATGACAAAAAATCTAGTTTACTAATGGTAAAACATTTAATTATTCGAATGTATCAACAGAATTTTTTTTTCACTAATTATTGTACCAAAAATTTGTATTATCAAATGCTATCAGAAGGGTTTGCAGTCGTTGTGGAAATTCCATTTTCCCTACTATTAGCTTCTTCTAAAGAAGAAGCGGAAATCAAAAAATCTTATAATTTACGATCAACTCATTCAATATTTCCTTTTTTAGAGGATAAATTCCCACATTTTAATTATGTGTCAGATGTATTAATACCCTATCCCCTCCATCTGGAAATTTTAGTTCAAATCCTCCGCTCCTGGGTGAAAGATGCCTCTTCTTTGCATTTATTACGGTTTTTTTTTCATGAGTATTGTAATTGGAATAGTCTTAGTACTCCAAAAAAATTGATTTCTTTTTTTTCAACAAGAAACCGAAGATTAGTCTTTTTCCTATATAATTCTCATGTATGTGAATATGAATCCATTTTCCTTTTTCTATGTAACCAATCTTCTCATATACGATTAACATCTTATAGGGTCTTTTTTGAGCGAATATATTTCTATGGAAAACAAGAACATCTTGTCAAAGTGTTTGTTAATTATTTTTCGGCTATCTTACGGGTCTTCAAGGATTCTTTGATGCATTATGTTAGATATCAAGGAAAATCAATTATGGCTTCAAAAGATACGCCACTTCTGATGAATAAGTGGAAATATTACCTTGTCAATTTTTGGCAATGTCATTTTTATGTGTGGTCACAACCAGAAAGGATCTATATAAACCAATTAGCCAAACGTTCTCTTGACTTTTTGGGCTATATTTCAAGTGTGCGACTAAATTCTTCTGTGGTATGGAGTCAGATGTTAGAAAATTCATTTCTAATAGATAATGCTATGAAGAAACTCGATACACTAGTTCCTATTATTATTCTGCTTGGGTCATTGGCTAAAGCGAAATTTTGTAACGTATTAGGGCATCCCATTAGTAAGACGACCTGGATCGATTCGTC